TTTGTAATCTCAGATATACGGCCATTCTCGACGAGAATTCTGATTTATTGGCAAAGCGGCGAAGGAATAGATTCATCATCCCACTCCAAGCGATTCAAGAACGCGAGAATGAACTAACACCCTCTTTGGGGATCTCAATTGAAATACCGAGCAATGGGATTTTCCGTAAAAACAGTATTCTTGCATATTTAGATGATCCGCAATATAGAAGAAAGCACTCGGGAATTACTAAATATGAAACAATCGAAATGCAGTCAATCGTTAAAAAAGAGGATTTCATTGAGTATGGGGGAGTCACGGAATTAAAGCCAAAAGACCCAATAAAAGTCGATCGATTTTTTTTTATTCCCGAGGAAGTGCATCTCTTACCCGAATCTTCTTTGATACTGGTACGAAACAATAGTATTATTAGAGGAGATACACCAATCACTTTAAAGACAAGAAGCCGAGTAGGCGGGTTAGTCCGAGTGGAGAGAAAAAAAAAAAGAATTGAACTTCGAATCTTTTCTGGAGAGATCCATTTTCCTGGAAAGACAGCAAGGATCTCCCAACATAGTGGCGTTTTGATACCACCAAGAACAGGAAAGAGAAATTCCAAGGAAAACAAAAAATGGCTCTATATCCAACGGCTCACACTTAACAAGAGAAACTATTTTGTTTTAGTTCGACCTGTAATCACATATGAAATAACGGATGGGATAAATTTAGTAAGACTTTTACCCCCGGATATACTGCAAGAAAGGGATAATGTACAACTTCACATTGTCAATTATATCTTTTATGGAAACGGCACGCTAATTCGGGCAAGTTCGGAGACAGGTATTCAATTAGTTCGGACTTGTTTAGTATTGAATTGGGACCAAGACAAAAAAAGTTCTTCTAGCGACGAGGCCCGTGCTTCCTTTGTTGAAATAAGGACAAATGGTTTGATTCAAGATTTTCTAAGAATCGACTTAGCAAAATCGCCTATTTCGTATACTATCAAAAGGACTGATCTATCGGGTTCAGGGTTGATCTCCGAGAGTGAATCAGATTGCACCAGGATCAACCCCTTTTCTTCCATTTATTCCTATTCCAGAGCAAGGATTCGAGAATCCCTTCCCCAACATCAAGGAACTATCCATACGTTGTTGAATCAAAATAAGGAATGCCAATCTTTGATAATTTTGTCAGCATCCAATTGTTCTTGTTCGCGACTAGGTCCATTCAACGATGTAAAGTCTCCTGATGTGATAAAAGAATTCAGTCACAAGGACCCCCCAATTTCAACTAGGAAATTGTTGGGTCCTTTAGGAACAGGCCTTCAAATTGCGAATTTTTATTCATTTTCACATTTAATAACTTCTAATCAGATCTTGGTAACTAACTATTTCCAACTTGACAATTTGAAACCGACTTTTCAAGTACTTCAATATTTTTTAATGGATGAAAATGGGAAAATTGTGAAGCCCGATCCGCGCAAGAACATCATTTTGAATCCATTTGATTTAAATTGGGATTTTTTGCACTACACTTGTTGTGAAAAGTCATCTACAATCATTAGTCTTGGGCAGTTTATTTGTGAAAATGTACGGATAGCCAAAAAAGGACCGTATCTAAAATCGGGTCAAGTTCTAATTGTTCAAGTTGACTCTGTAATAATACGATCCGCTAAGCCCTTTTTGGCTACCCCAGGGGCAACTGTGCGTGGTCATTATGGGAAAATGCTTTCTAAAGGAGATACATTAGTTACATTTATCTATGAAAAATCAAGATCTGGTGATATAACGCAAGGTCTTCCAAAAGTGGAACAGGTGTTAGAAGTGCGTTCAATTGCTTCAATATCAATGAATCTCAAAAAGAGGGTGGAGGGTTGGAACAAATGTATAATAAGAATTCTTGGAATTCCTTGGGGATTCTTGATTGGTGCTGAGCTAACTATAGTGCAAAGTCGTATCTTTTTAGTTAATAAGATCCAAAAGGTTTATCGATCCCAGGGCGTGCAGATACATAATAGGCATATCGAAATTATTGTCCGTCAAATAACCTCCAAAGTGTTGGTTTCAGAAGACGGACTGTCTAATGTTTTTTTACCCGGAGAACTCGTTGGATTGTTGCGAGCGGAACGAATGGGACGCGCTTTGGAAGAAGCGATCTGTTACCGAGCTGTCTTATTGGGAATAACCAGAGCGTCTCTGAATACTCAAAGTTTCATATCTGAAGCGAGTTTTCAGGAAACTGCTCGAGTTTTAGCAAAAGCGGCTCTCCGGGGTCGTATCGATTGGTTGAAAGGCCTGAAAGAGAACGTTGTTCTGGGGGGAATGATACCGGTTGGTACTGGATTCAAAGGCAAAGGATTAGTGCACCCTCCAAAGCAACATAAGCATCTTCCCTTGGAAATAAAAGAGACGAATCTATTCGAGGGGGAAATGAGAGATATTTTAGTTCACCACAAAACCTTATTTGATTCTTTCCTTTCAAAGAATTTCCACGATACATCAGAACAATCATTTCTAGTATTTAATGATTCCTAAGAGCAGATTCGCCCTTTTGAGTTTAAAAGGATCGATATTTGGAGTTGATCCAGTCATTTGATTTGGTAAGAGTAATCAAAATAATAATGAATAGAAAAGAAGAACGGCTTGGCCCTGTCTTTCGGGCCAATCTCTGGTAGAAGGGAAGGTTCCATCGGAACACTTTTTTTTCAGGGTACCTTGTCTCTTTTTGTTTTTTTCAACAAACAAAAAGAAGGAGGAGTGTGGGGAGAAATGACAAGAAGATATTGGAACATAAATTTGGAAGAGATGATGGAAGCGGGAGTTCATTTTGGCCATGATATTCGAAAATGGAATCCTAAAATGGCACCTTATATCTCTGCAAAGCGTAAAGGTAGGCATATTACAAATCTTATTAAAACTGCTCGTTTTTTATCAGAAACTTGTGATTTGGTTTTTGATGCAGCCAGTAGGAAAAAACAATTCTTAATTGTTGGCACTAAAAAAAAAGCAGCTGATTCAGTATTACGGGCTGCAATAAGGGCTCGGTGTCATTATGTTAATAAAAAATGGCTCAGCGGGATGTTAACGAATTGGTCGACTACAGAAACGAGACTTCAGAAGTTTAGAGACTTGAGAACCAAACAAAAAACAGGAAGATTGGATCGTCTTCCAAAAAGAGATGCGGCCATCTTGAAAAGACAATTATCTCACTTGCAAAGATATCTTGGCGGGATTAAATATATGACAGACTTACCCGATATTGTAATCATCGTTGATCAGCACGAAGAATATACGGCCCTTCGGGAATGTATCACTTTAGGAATTCCAACAATTTGTTTAATCGATACAAATTGTGACCCCAATCTCGCAGATATTTCGATTCCAGCGAATGATGATTCTATCTCTTCCCTCCGATTTATTCTTAACAAATTAGTATTCGCAATTCGTGAGGGCCGTTCTGAGTCTCTAATAAATCCGTAATTAATAAGAAGAAAAAGAACTTATGTCGTTTCGGAACCCTCATAGATTTATCGAATCGCTTACTATTTCTGAATCTCAAAAACGAGATAAAAAGAACTGGGCATAGAGTGTGATTAGTTGGTATTCCAAATATACGATTCAAGTAGTTAAGTCAAGAAAAAGATGGTTGAATCAAAATAATTGCGTTTAAAGTTTTCTTTTTGTCAGAGAGCAATATGAATCTTTTATCAGGTTCCACCAACATACTAAAAGGGTTATACGAGATATCCGGTGTGGAAGTAGGCCAACATTTCTATTGGAAAATCGGGGGTTTCCAAGTTCACGGCCAAGTACTGATTACTTCTTGGGTTGTAATTGCTATCTTATTAGGTTCCGCTGCGCTAGCTGTTCGGAAACCACAAACCATTCCGACCGGCGTTCAGAATTTCTTCGAATATGTCCTTGAATTCATTCGAGATGTGAGTCAAACTCAAATTGGAGAAGAATACGGTCCTTGGGTTCCTTTTATTGGAACTATGTTTCTCTTTATTTTTGTTTCTAATTGGTCGGGCGCTCTTTTACCTTGGAAAATCATACAATTACCTCAGGGGGAGTTAGCCGCACCCACGAATGATATAAATACTACGGTTGCTTTGGCTTTACTCACGTCAGTGGCATATTTCTATGCGGGTCTTACTAAAAAAGGGTTAGCTTATTTCGGGAAATATATTCAACCAACTCCAATCCTTTTACCTATTAACATCTTAGAAGATTTCACAAAGCCCTTATCACTTAGTTTTCGCCTGTTTGGAAATATATTAGCTGATGAATTAGTAGTTGTTGTTCTTGTTTCGTTAGTACCTTTAGTGGTTCCTATCCCTGTCATGTTCCTTGGATTATTTACAAGTGGTATCCAAGCTCTTATTTTTGCAACTTTAGCCGCGGCTTATATAGGTGAATCCATGGAGGGCCACCATTGACTAGTTTTCGAAAGAGTCTTTTTTAGCTTCGACGAAGGCAATATAGGCGCGGCTCAAACTAATCGACTTTGAAAAAACAATATCTATACCTACACTATATACGATTTAGAGTAATAGCAAAAAAGATTAGGCTATTGAACAGAGAATTGTAAAAAAAAGGAAAGAGATCGAAAAGATCTTTTGCCAAAAATTAGCCTTTGGTCCACTTATATCGATATCTCCCTTCAATGAATATTTTTTCTATGGGTTGACCAATCCCAATCGTCAACTAGAACGATTTCCTTTTCAATTGATTTGATTCAACGAGGGGCCCAAAAATTTGTAATAAATACGAAATGGAATAAACTTTGATCAATCACTTTTTACGCAATGAGTCGGTACGAATCAATTTGTCCTTTTTGATTGTATCCACGCAGGATCATGATAAAGAGCGGGAAAGAATAATTTACAAAAACGGAATTTCTAAAAAATCAAAAATGGGCTGGTTCGAAGAGGGGATCGAATTGAATGGCGCTAAGCCAACTCTTGTGGCTGTTTCGACGAATGATTCTCAAATCCGATTGGCTCTAAGATGGATGAAGGG